TTATAAGAGAAGAGATAAGAAGATTAAACAAAAGGATTCGCAAATAAAAGTGCTAATGCCACAACCAATCCATAAATTGTTAAAGCTTCCATAAAAGCTAGACTAAGCAATAGAGTGCCTCGTATTTTTCCCTCTGCCTCGGGCTGTCTCGCGATACCCTCTACAGCTTGACCCGCAGCAGTCCCTTGACCAACTCCAGGTCCAATAGAAGCAAGTCCTACGGCCAACCCAGCAGCAATAACGGACGCGGCAGAAATGAGTGGATTCATGAGAAGAGCCTCGTAACAAAAAATAAATCGTTAATAATACAATGAATCGTGAATGAATTAGGAATTCATTATTACATGGATAGGATTCATCCCCATCTACTGGAGAAGTAATTGACGTACGGATAAGCAATTTTCATTTTAAATTGTCCGAACTACTTTTTAGAATTTTTCTGGATTTGATCCATTTAATCATTCAATTTCATTCAATTCACAGTCACAACAAGACGGAAGGACTTAGAATCCCGATCAAAATTAAAATTGAAAGTATTTGGTCAAAATAAAGATATTGAAAGAAACTTGATTTTATTATTTAGATAAATTATAAGTGTAATAGATTTTATTTAATAATAATTAAAATATTTTATTATTTAGGAGGTATTAATATAATAAAATAGAAATATCAGATATACATTATGCATGTCTTTCTTCTAGAGAAGAAACCGATTGGTAATAATTATTCTTATTATTAGAATTTATTCTTATTCAAATTGTTTTTCTTTTTAATTTAATTTAAGGAGTTACTACTGAGATAGGCTAACCCATAGAAAAAAATATTATAGGTTGTAGGATTAGGAAAAAGATCCTTTGAGATCTCTTTACTTTTCAAACTTTTCAATATCAACGTACTTTGTTTTATAGTGCCCTACTAAGTCCCTGAGTTAAATTTTTATCTTGAGACACACATACCCTAGGGCAGGGCCTAAGCTAAAAAAGGAAAAAACTTTTTTCAAAGATGTCCCTCCATGGATTCACCTATATAAGCCGCGGCTAAAGTTGAAAAAATAAGAGCTTGAATACCACTTGTAAATAATCCAAGGAACATCACGGGTATAGGAACTACTGAAGGTACTAAAGAAACAAGAACAACAACGACTAATTCATCAGCTAAAATATTACCGAAAAGTCGAAAACTCAGTGATAAAGGCTTTGTGAAATCTTCTAAGATGTTAATGGGTAAAAGGATCGGAGTTGGTTTAATGTATTTCGAGAAATATCCTAATCCCTTTTTTGAAATACCGGCATAGAAATATGCCGCGGACGTAAGTAAAGCCAAAGCAACAGTAGTATTTATATCATTCGTGGGTGCGGCTAACTCGCCATGAGGTAATTGTAGAATTTTCCAAGGTAAAAGAGCCCCTGACCAATTCGAAACAAAAATAAATAGAAACAGAGTACCAATAAACGGAACCCAAGGGCCATACTCTTCGCCAATTTGAGTTTTACTCACATCTCGAATAAATTCAAGAACATATTCAAATAAATTCTGACCCACAGTCGGAATGGTTTGTGGGTTGCGAACAGCTACAGTGGCTGAACCTAATAAGATAGCAATTACAACCCAAGAAGTAATAAGTACTTGTCCGTGAACTAGGAAATCCCCTATTTGCCAATAGAAATGCTGGCCCACTTCCACGCCAGATAGATCGTATAACCCCTTTAGGGTCTTGATGGAACATGATAAAACATCCATATTGCCCCCTTAAAAAATATAACTTTCAACAAAATTATTTTTATACAACCATCTCTTTGCCTACTTGAATCGGATAGTTTAAATAGTCACAAATCACATAAGATCATAAGCTCCCCTATTCCTATTTAGTTTTTATTTTTTGTTAAATTCATAAAACATAAAATAAGAGTACTAATAAATATATATTAAATAAGATAATATTAGAATCTAATGTCTGCTACGGTATTTATCTTTATTTTAACTTAATATTAATTAATATATATTAATATAATAATATTGATTATATGAATCAATTATATGAATCAAGGATTTATTAGATAGCTAAAACGACCCTCACAAATTGCGAATACTAATTTGTTCAGAATGAATCGAATTGAAGATATAGCGTCATCATTCGCTGGAATTGAAATATCTGAGAGATTGGGGTCGCAATTTGTATCGATTAAACAAATTGTTGGAATTCCTAAAGTGATACATTCTCGCAAGGCCGTATATTCTTTGTGCTGATCAACAATTATTACAATATCGGGTAAACCTGTCATATATTGAATACCGCCCAGATATGTTTGCAAGCGAGCTAATTGTCTTTTAAACATAGTTGCATCTCTTTTTAGAAGATGATTGAGCCCCCCCTTTTTTTGTTCCATTCTCAAGTCCCTGAACTTATTAAGCCTCGTTTCTGTGATGGACCAATTCGTTAACATACCGGCAAGCCATTTTTTATTAACATAATGACACCGGGCCTTTCTTGAAGCCCGCGCTACTGAATCAGCTGCTTTATTGTTTGTACCAACAATTAAGAATTTTTTTCCCCTCCTTGCTGCATCAAAAACCAAATCACAAGCTTCTGATAAAAAACGAGCAGTTCTAGTGATATTTGTAATATGAATACCTTTACGTTTTGCCGCGATAAAAGGGGCCATTTGAGGATTCCATTTCCGAGTACCATGACCAAAATGAACTCCAGCCCCCATCATCTCTTCCAAATTTATGTTCCAATATCTTTTTGTCATACCCCCCTTTTTTATTATTTTTACGAAAAAAAGAAAAGAAACGAGGAATTTTTAATTGAATTAAAAATTTGTTCCGATGGAACCTTCTCCTCTATCGTAGATTGGGCGGAGATATACACCCCAAACCATTATTTATTATTCTATATGAACGCACAAAATTGAGATAGTGCAAGGGATTCATTTGCTCTCTTAGGAATCGTTATAAAACCTATCAATTCTATGATGGTGATATATTAAGGTATTAAGGAAAGAGTCAAATAATTTTCTGTGGTGGACCAAAAGATCTGTCATCCCCCCCTCAAATAGATTATTTTTTAAGGGAATGTTATTTTTATTATATTGTTTTGAAGGGTCCACTAATCCTCTGAATCCGGTACCAGCGGGTATCACCCCCCCCAAAACAACGTTCTCTTTCAAGCCTTTCAACCAATCGATACGCCCTCCGAGAGCTGCTTTTGATAAAACTCGAGCCGTTTCTTGAAAACTCGCTTCCGATATAAAACTTTGAGTATTGAGAGATGCTTTTGTTATTCCCAAAAAAACGGATCGGTAATGAATTGGTTCTTCTAAGGCACGCCCCATTCGTTCTGCTCGCAATAATCCAATAAGTTCTCCGGGCAAAAAAACATTAGACATTCCGTCTTCTGAAACCAAAACTTTTGATGTTATTTGACGTACAATAATTTCGATATGCCGATTATGAATGTGCACCCCCTGGAATCGATAAACTTTTTGGATCTTATTAACCAAAGAGATGCGACTTTGCACTATAGTTAGCTCAGCGCCAATCAAGAATCCCCAAGGAATTCCAAGAATTCCTGTTATACATTTGCCCCAACCCTCAACCCTCCCTTCTAGATTCATCGATATAGAATCAACCGAACGCACTTCTAATACCTGTTCAACTTTTGGAAGACCTTGTGTTATATCCCCAGATCTTGATTTTTCATAGTTAAATGTCACTACTGTATCTCCGCCGAAAAAGGTTTCTCCATAAAGACCATGAACAGTTGCTCCTGGGGTGGCTAAATAAGGCTTAGCCAATCGTATTACTACAGAGTCAACTTGAATAAAGATAACTTGACCCGATTTGAAGGGGGGTCTTGTTTTGTCTATACAGACATTTTGACAAATAAACTGTCCAAGACTCATTATTTTAGATGTCTCTGCACAAGAATTGGGGTGGAGAAAATTCAAATTCAAATAAAATGCGTTCAAACGAAGGTTACTGCATGGATTATAATTGCAAATTTTCAAATTTTCCGCAATAAAATAATATTTAAATTTGAATACTTGAAAGGGCGGTTTTACATTGTCGAGGTGAAAATAGTTAGTTACTAAGATCTGATTATGGGTTAGTAAACGATTAAACGAATCACAATTCGCAATTGGAGGGTATGTTCCTAAAGGACCCAAAGAATTACTAATTTGAAGCATTGGGTACTCCTCTTTCTTTGATTCTTGTATGACGTTGTTAGATTTTGCACCGTTTGCTGGGTCCATTCGAGAACAATTAGATGATGACAAAATGATCAACGACTGAGATCCCTTATTTCTATTAAAAAATGTATGAATAGTTCCTTTATTTTGGTTAAGGTTTTGGTGAATCCTTGCCTTGGAATAGGGATTTTTATGGGTCCAATCTTCAGCGAGCAATCCTAAACCCAAAGGATCATACCTCTTTCCGATATACGAAATAGGTGCTTTCACGAAGTCGATTCTTAGGAAATGACGAATCAAATAGTTTGTCCTTATTTCAACAACGGAAGCGCGGGCTGCTTCACTATAAGAACTTTTTTTGTCTTGGTTCCGTTTAAAAACTAAACACGTCCGAACTAATTGAATACTTGCGTCATAATTTCCTCGAATTGGTTTGCCATTTCCATGAAGGATATAATTGACAACGCGAAGTTGCGCATTCTCCCTTTGCTGCAAGAGATCGGGGGGAAAAAGTGTTGCCAATGGTATACCATCCATTATTTCATATGTGACGAGAGGTCGAACCAAGAAAAAAAACTTTTTTTTGCTCAGCGTAATCCGTTGGACATATATCCAATTTTTAACTTTTTTGGATTCCTTGTAATTTGTTTTTATTTCGGTTCCAGGTGGTATCAAAACGCCGCTATGTCGGGATAGATTATCTGCCCCTCCAGGAAAATAGATATCTCCAAAAAAGATTTTAAGTTCAATTCTATTTTTTTTTCTCTCCACCCAGACTAACCCGCCTACTCGGCTTCTTAGATTTAAGGTGATTTGTGTATCTACCCCAATGAGACTTTGGTTCCGTACCATTATGGAAGAAGATCCGGGTAAGATATGCACTTCTTCGGGAATGAAAAAAAATCGCTCAACTTTACTTTTTAGTCGAAATTCGTTGACTCCTCGATACTGAATAAAATCTTCTTTTTTAATGGTTGAATACATTTCTAGAGTCCCATATTTAGTACTGCCTGAATTATTTCTTCTGTACCGAGGATCATCGAAATAAGCAAGAATACTATTTGCACAGAAAATACCATTTGCATTTGGGGGTATTTTCATCGAGATACTTGAACAGGGCATTAGTTGATTCTTGTGTTCTTGAATCGATTGGAGTGGAATGATGAATTGATTTCTTCGCCTCTTTGATAAGCAATTTGAAAAAAAATATGAATTCTCGTCTAGAATAGGTAGAATAGCCGGATATACCAGATTATAATGATCAGTACATCTGCTTGGATTTACGTCTGAATAATCAGCAATTAAATCTTCACTAGCTATTTTTTGTTTGGCCTCATCATTAGTTTCTGAGAGCTTGGAAGTATATCTTCGCTTGACAGAAAGGGACTGCGCACTCATTTGATCCTGATCCCTGTGGATTGAAGTGGAGACTAGACTGGAATGACACGGCTCCCCTAATAATATCCATAAATGACTTGTTTTTGATAATAAATGAACATTCCCATATGTAAATTCAGGTGCATGATACACATTGGTACTCCAGTGCATTTCTCCGCCTGAATCAGAATAAATATGTTTACGAATCTTCTCTTTATAATTCAAAGTAGATGCTCCCGCACGAGTCTCAGCAATCACTTGTTCGGATTCTACATATTGATCATTTTGAACTAAAATAAAACTTTTTGGGGGAATTTTAACATGATGTAGAATATCTTGACTCTGTATAGTTACATACAAGTATATAGAACAAAAAAAAGCGGGATACCCGTGACGTGTACGCGTCGGATGAACCAAATCCTCAGTAAATCTGATTTTTCCATTAGAAGGGGCTCGGACATGTTCTGCAGTACCCCCTGTGAAAACTCCGCCAGTATGAAAAGTTCTTAATGTTAATTGAGTCCCGGGTTCTCCAATCGATTGACCCGCAATAATACCTACGGCTTCCCCCAATTCAACCAGGTCACCATGAGTGGGACTCCGACCATAACATAATCGACAAATCCAAGATGTACTCCTACAAGTAAAGGGAGTTCGAATCGATATTGGTTGGGCTCGAAAGTTTAGTAATTTATTTACAAGTCCAACTCCAATGTTTTGATTCCTAGTCGCAATACACCGCGGGCCTATGTATATATCATCCGCTAATACACGACCAATTAATGTTTGGATAAAAATCCTTTCCGGCATCATCCCATTATGAGGACTCACAGAAATCCCTCGGGCAGTGCCGCAATCCGCTCGACGTACCACAATGTGTTGAACTACTTCAACAAGTCTGCGCGTGAGATATCCAGCATCTGAGGTTCGTACAGCAGTGTCCACAACCCCCTTACGGGCTCCATAGCAGGAAATGATGTATTCCGTTAAAGAAAGTCCTTCGCGTAAATTGCTTTGAATGGGTAAATCAATCATTTGTCCTTGTGGATCTGACATTAATCCTCTCATACCTACCAATTGATGTACCTGAGATGCATTTCCTCTAGCTCCTGAAAAAGACATTATATGAACTGGATTCAAAGGGTCAGTCATCCTAAAATTAAGATGCATTTCTTGTCGCAAATACTCACTTGTAGCATACCATATTTCAATGGATTGACGTAATTTTTCGACTGCGTGTACATTCCCAGAATGTTGGTATTTTTCAAAAACGAAACTTTGCTGTTCAGCATCTTGAACAAGCCATCCCTTCGAGGGTATTGTTAAAAGATCATCAATTCCTAATGAAATGGATGTAGCAGTAGCTTGTTGGAAACCCAGAGTTTTTACTTGATCCAGGATGTGTGATGTATATGCCATTCCGAAGTGATCTATTAATCTACTAATAAGTCGTTTCATGGCAGTTCCGTCTAGCACTTTATTGTGAAAGACCAGATTGATGCGTTCTGCCATAAGTACCTCCGTATTCCGCTAAGTAAGATTCAACAAGACAATGGATTTAAGTCAGTGATTTTAACTTTTATCGATCTTGATTCGCGGATAAATTCCGGAACTTTGGTCTCTATATCAAAAAATTTTGTTAGGTATCAGATGACCAGGCCCGAGAAAACCCTTGTATAGCTTCTTCGATTTCTCGATAAAGAGAAATATGTCCAACGGTAGTTCGAAGGTATATAAAAAGAATTTTTTTTTTTAGACTTCTGACTATTAGAAAGTGTCCATAAATCTCAGAAAAAGTCCCTCTAGATTCATAGTGAACTTCGATTGGAGTTTCACTTGAAGTAATAACGCGTCGATCTAGTCTCCACCGAAGCCACAAAGGACTTTCTAAATTTATTTGTTTCTGTCGATAAGCTCCAATTGCATCATA